GCCATCGAATTAACCGAACAAGCTGATACAAAAGGAATTCAAATACAAATAGCAGGCCGTATCGATGGAAAAGAAATTGCACGTATCGAATGGATAAGAGAAGGAAGAGTTCCCCTACAAACAATTCGCGCAAAAATTGATTATTGTGCCTATACCGTTCGAACTATTTATGGAGTATTGGGTATAAAAATTTGGATATTTATAGACGATAAATAATAAGGCTTTACCTGTCTTTCGATTTCGATTTTAAAATGGAACACAAAATAACACCATTTTTCATTCTTTTTTTTTAACATCAATTCCATAAGGTTAAATAAAAATTTTTCATCTTTTTTTGATAGAATTGCTATGCTTAGTGTGTGACTCGTTGGTTTTTGCTATAAGTAAGTCTAAAAACCCATAATATGAACTCATAACTATAGAATAAATAACCAACTCATCGCATCAGATTATCTGGATCCAAAGAAACAGTCAAGATATACTTTTTTAGTCCTATCGTTGTAGCAACTGCATTTTTTGTAGCATAAAAATAATCTAATGAATTTTTAAACAAACCAAAAGTCAAATAAAAAGGATACGGATAAATGGAAAGGTGAGAGAAAGAAAAAAAAGAAATATAAATCGAAAAGATATATGATTTCAATATAATATGTACGGTCTTTGCAACATCTCATAAACAACAACAATGTAATTTAAGCATTAATATGGATTCCCGGATAATTATATGCGAGTAATCCGTTCATAGAAAAAACTTATGAGCTTCAAGCCAATAAAGACTAAGATAGTTGGCTCAAGAACTAATTTTATTAAGAGCTCCGTTGTAGAATTCAGGCCTAACCATTAATGAAGAAGCGATGGGAACGAAGGAACCCAGGAATACATAAGATTCAATGGAAACTGAATCCTGATGATTTGGTGGGAAGGATGGCGGAACGAACCATAAATCAATTCATATATTCTGACAAATTATAAACTAACTCTTGAAATAGAGATTGAAAGAGTAAATATTCGCCCGCGAAAAATTTTTATCATATAAAAAAAAATATCTAATAAATTAAACGAATACCTAAGAATCTCTTGATTCAGTAGATTATTATGTATATCTCTTAATTAAAATTTTTCTGAATTTTAAATTTTGCATTCGCGAGGAGCCGGATGAGAAGAAACTCTCATGTCCAGTTCTGCAGTAGAGATGGAATTACGTAAAATACCATCAACTATAACCCAAAAAGAACTAGATTCCGTAAACAACATAGAGGAAGACTGAAAGGAATATCGTATCGAGGAAATCGTATTTCTTTTGGAAGATATGCCCTTCAGGCACTTGAACCCGCTTGGATCACGTCTAGACAAATAGAAGCGGGGCGGCGAGCGATGACACGAAATGCACGTCGTGGCGGAAAAATATGGGTACGTATTTTTCCAGACAAACCGGTTACAGTAAGGCCTGCCGAAACCCGTATGGGTTCGGGAAAAGGATCGCCCGAATATTGGGTAGCGGTTGTCAAACCGGGTCGAATACTTTATGAAATAAGTGGGGTAGCAGAAAATATAGCCCGAAGGGCTATCGCAATAGCGGCATCTAAAATGCCTATACGAACTCAATTCATTATTTCAGGTATAGGAACGTAGAACCAAATCTTTTGACAAACAATATTTCTTTTTCTTTTTAGTCCTTTGCATTGAAAGAACAGATAAAAAAATATGATTCAACCTCAGACCTATTTGACTGTAGCAGACAACAGCGGAGCTAAAAAACTGATGTGTATTCGAATCATAGGAGCTAGCAATCGTCGATATGCTCGTATTGGCGATGTTATTGTTGCTGTGATCAAAGAAGCAATACCCAATTCACCCTTAGAAAGATCAGAAGTAATAAGAGCTGTAATTGTACGTACCTGTAAAGAACTCAAACGTGCCAACGGTATGATAATAAGATATGATGACAACGCTGCAGTTATCATTGATCAAGAAGGAAATCCAAAAGGAACTAGAGTTTTTGGTGCAATTGCACGGGAATTGAGACAAAAGTTTACCAAAATAGTTTCATTAGCTCCTGAGGTATTATAAGAAAGAATAATAAATAGGCTATTTGAATGAATATAGTAGACTGTCTATCACGTATATACCTTTAATTTTTTAATTTTTTTTAATCCATAACATAAAAAATTGGAATAAAAAACTACGAAAAAACATGCCGATTATACCAAAATTTGGAGACACCGCTAAGTTTAGTTCATCATGGGTAGGGACACTATTGCTGATATAATAACCTCTATACGAAATGCTGATATGAATAGAAAAGGAACTGTTCGAATAGCATCGACTAACATCACCGAAAACATTGTTAAAATACTTTTACGAGAAGGCTTTATTGAAAACGTGAGAAAACATCAAGAAAGAAACAACTCTTTTTTGGTTTTAACCCTACGACATAGAAGAAATAGGAAAGGACCATATAAGAATACTTTATATTTAAAAAGAGTCAGTCGACCTGGTCTACGAATATATTCTAACTTTCAGGGAATTCCTAGAATTTTAGGAGGAATGGGAATTGTAATTCTTTCAACCTCTCGCGGTATAATGACAGATCGGGAGGCTCGACGAGAAGGAATTGGCGGAGAAATTTTATGTTATATATGGTAATCTCTATAAATATCTGAATTAGATAGACAATTGCCTATATAAAAAAGACAAAGTACAGGTTATCTAATATCTCTGCTCTCTTAGTTGATACGTTAAGGAGGTTTTGCTTGAAATGAAAGAGCAAAAAAAGATTCATGACGATTTGATTACTGAATCATCCGGCCCCTAACAGTATATTCTCAGTTCGTTTAGATAAAGATACGATGGAGTTATAGACAGATCCTACCCAGGGAGTTAAAATTGAAGTAAGCCTTTATGATTGAACCCGAGGGGCTATTATAGACTTCGCGCTAAAGATTCCAATGCTTAAGTTTTTTTCAACTTCAATGATCCGTTTCGTTTCAATACAATTCAAGATGAAAAATATCAAGAACCTTATTTTCTTCCAACAACTAGATTCAGAATTTAAAGTAAGGAATGACAAATATGAAAATAAGAGCTTCTGTTCGTAAAATTTGTGAAAAATGTCGTCTGATCCGCAGACGGGGACGAATTATAGTCATTTGTTCTAACCCAAAACATAAACAACGACAAGGATAACCATTCTACTATACTCAAAATACTAAAAAGCAATCTCTAAAAGATTTGAGTAATGTAAAAAAATAAAGAATTTGTTTTGACATGAAATGGATATATCCATATATCTCTGACTCATATTTATGAAATGATAAAAGATGGCAAAACCTATACCAAAAATTGGTTCACGTAGAAATGGACGTATTAGTGCACGTAAAAGTGCACGTAAAATACCAAAAGGAATTATTCATGTTCAAGCAAGTTTCAATAATACCATTGTGACTGTTACAGATGTACGAGGTCGCGTTGTTTCTTGGGCTTCCGCCGGTACGTGTGGATTCCGCGGTACAAAAAGGGGAACACCCTTTGCAGCTCAAACCGCAGCAGGAAATGCTATTCGTACAGTGGTGGAGCAGGGCATGCAACGAGCAGAAGTCATGATAAAAGGTCCTGGTCTCGGAAGAGATGCAGCATTACGAGCTATTCGTAGAAGCGGTATACTATTAAGTTTCGTACGCGATGTAACCCCCATGCCACACAATGGCTGTAGGCCTCCTAAAAAAAGACGTGTGTAAAAATCGAAGAGATTTCAAGAGAAATAAACGATTCAAAGATAATAATAATATTACTATGGTTCGAGAGAAAATAAGAGTATCTACTCGGACACTGCAGTGGAAGTGTGTTGAATCAAGAACAGATAGTAAATGTCTTTATTATGGGCGGTTTATTCTTTCTCCACTTATGAAAGGTCAAGCTGATACCATAGGCATTGCAATGCGCAGAGTTTTACTTGGCGAAATGGAAGGAACATGTATCACACGTGCAAAATCTGAGAAAATACCCCATGAATACTCTACTATCATAGGTATTCAAGAATCAGTCCATGAAATTTTAATGAATTTAAAAGAAATCATAGTGAGAAGTAATCTATATGGAATTTGTGAAGCGTCTATTTATGTTCGGGGCCCTAGATGCGTAACGGCTCAAGATATCATCTTACCACCCTATGTAGAAATTATTGATAATACACAACATATAGCTAACTTGACGGAACCAATTGATTTGTGTATTGAATTACAACTTGAGCGAAATCGCGGATATCATATAAAAACGCCAACTAACTTTCAAGACGGAAGTTATCCTATAGATGCTCTATTCATGCCTGTTCGAAACGTGAATCATAGTATTCATTCTTATGGGAATGGGAATGAAAAACAAGAAATACTTTTTCTCGAAATATGGACAAATGGCAGTTTAACTCCGAAAGAAGCACTTTATGAAGCCTCCCGGAATTTCATTGATTTATTGATTCCTTTTCTCCATGCAGAAGAAGAAAACTTACATTTAGAGGACAATCAACATAAAGTGTCTTTACCACCCTTTACCTTTCATGATAGATTAACTCAACTCAGTAAAGACAAAACAAGAAAAGCATTGAAATATATTTTTATTGACCAATTAGAATTGCCACCTAGGATCTATAATTTCCTCAAAAAGTCCAATATATATACATTAGCGGACCTTTTGAATAACAGTCAAGAAGATCTTATTAAAATGGAACCTTTTGACAGAGAAGACGTAAAAAAAATATTAGATACTTTAGAAAAATATTTTGGAATTTTCTTTGATTTAACAAAAACGAAAAATAAAAGCTGAAAAAAATGGATTCAATTTGACAGAATAAATACAAAATGTGAGTGAATAGATCGATGTATCTAGGGAAAATTCACTTTGAAAGCGACGATTCCCTAGATACAAATATTGTGCTATTTCACAATTGAATCAATTTAAAAAAGACCTAAAGTTAGAGATTTATCAATAGGTAATGTTGCTCCAATACCTAACCAAAGGGCCAATACGGTACCAACCAAAAAGACGGTTGTAGCTACTGGACGACGAAATGGATTTTGAAATTTATTAACATTCTCTAAAAAAGGAACTGTTAATAATCCTGCAGGTACTGAAACCATTAAAAGAACGCCTAATAACTTATTAGGTACTGTACGAAGTATTTGAAATACAGGAAAAAAATACCATTCAGGTAATATTTCCAAAGGAGTTGCAAACGGATCCGCTGGCTCACCAATCATTGATGGTTCTAAAACCGCTAAGCCTACGTTACATGCAATAGTACCTAGAATTACTACGGGAAAAATATATAAAAGATCATTAGGCCATGCGGGCTCCCCATAATAATTATGACCCATTCCTTTTGCCAATTTAGCCCTTAATACAGGATCAGTCAAATCAGGTTTTTTTGTTAGTAGGATAGGTGAATTTTTATAGATATTCAATTCATCCCCCGAAAGAGCCGGACATGCTGATTTTTCATCATCCGGCTCGAGCCAGAATCAAAAGAACCGAACGGATCTAGAATATAGATCTTATCCATATGAAAGGTTATTCAGGAAGGATTTAGGTTCTTAAAAATAAATGCTCAACACCCAAGTAGGCTTACAAGGTTGATCATGATCAAATGCTTTCTGGGTCGTCTCATACCTTGTGGTTTTTTTTTTATCTCCAAAATCTTTGGAAATTTGTACTTTTATTCAAAATTGTTATATTTAAAAGTTAAAATAAAGGGTTTACTTGTTACTAATATAGCCTAGCCCTGATTGTTCTTTAGATCCCTTGTTTCACTCCGATAGTATCATCGATCAGGTCAATGCAGAGGAAATGGCTGCATTTCAATACTATTCAAACGATTATTTTAAATTAGTAATATTATAATTATATTATATATAACATAAATAAAAAAGAATAAAAGATAAAAATGTTTGGATAAATAGAATCCAAAATCACACATTCGACTAGATCTTACGGAGCCCTTTCATGCATGACATGATTCAGGTTTGATCATAGAAAAAATTCTCTTCACACGAACCAGCCTATCCTTGGTATAGAACTTACTTATACGGTGGTTGGACAAAAGACACATTAATTTCAATGTAGCAGAAAGGGGCCTCTATCTGCGCAGCCTAATCAATAGTTCAAGTCACACACTCCCATAATCCATTTTATTTTCGGAGAATTACCTTCAACTAGTGATATAGTGATATTATGTTAAATAACTAAATACAATATCAATATTATAGAGTTGAAAGAAAATGTCCAAATACATGGATTATTGTTTTCAATAATCCATACATGTAGCAATGAAATACTATTGTTTTAGTCTTCCCCCAAATGAACAATGAGGAGAGATTACAAATATCTCGAATATACTCTTTTTTTTATTCTATAAGGGACCAGAAATACCTTGTTTACGTATCATTAAAAAATGCATTAACATAAATACGGCAGTAAGAAGAGGCAATACAAAAGTATGTAAACTATAAAAACGAGTCAAAGTAGATTGTCCCACACTAGCACTTCCACGCAATAACTCTACCAAAGGCGATCCTACTACAGGAATAGCGTCAGGTACACCAGTTACAATTTTGACTGCCCAATAACCAATTTGGTCCCGAGGTAAGGAATAACCAGTTACACCAAAAGATGCGGTCAATACAGCCAGAACCACGCCTGTAACCCAAGTCAATTCGCGAGGTTTTTTAAAGCCACCGGTAAGATACACGCGAAATACATGCAGTATCATCATTAGAACCATCATACTTGCTGACCACCGATGAACTGATCGTATTAACCAACCAAAGTTAGCTTCCGTCATTATATATTGAACAGAAGCAAAAGCCTCGGTAACGGTTGGACGATAATAAAAAGTCATAGCAAAACCTGTAGCTACTTGTACTAAAAAACAAGTCAGCGTAATGCCTCCTAGACAATAAAAAATGTTGACATGAGGAGGAACATATTTACTAGTTATATCATCTGCAATCGCCTGAATCTCGAGACGTTCTTCAAACCAATCATATACTTTATTGAGATAGGTAAAACGCGAAAAGCCCCCCTCTAAGAACCATATAGGAGAATTTTTTCTCGTATGGCTCAAGCAAACACACCCAAATAAAGTTTCTTAATCTCTGATTTTTTATTTTCGGAAGATGCGCAGGAATAAAAATCGGAAAGGAAAGTTTTTATTTTTGCGGTGATAATGCCAATATATCAAGTCGGCTCATCCATCTTTCTCTTAATTGTTACTATAGGCCTCTTGAATATTCTCTTTTCCTATTTTTTATCTTTGATTTGTTATTTTTTTTTTATGCGGCTTTTTTATCAGTGATAGGAATTTATCTTGTTAAGACCCTATGAATTGATTGAAACCCTAGATTCATACTATAACCACGATGACTCACTAAAACCTAAACCAAGGATTCCTTGAGTAAGAACCTTTGGAGCATCACTTATTCAATCAATCGGAAATGACTAAAAATAACAAAAATTTTATCGATTTTTTTAGAGTCATTATAGAGTTTGAAAGAATAAAAATCTTTCGATTTATAACGTCTAATTCTTTTTTTGCAAAGAAAAAATTGATTGGATCCGATCGCGAGGTCTGAATATTAAATAAATATGAATCATAGTTCAAATTTTTCTTCATCCATTTTAGATATTCCGTGTTCCAGATAAAAAAAAATATCTGACGAAGTAGAACCATCTCTATCAGGATAAGATGACAGACTCGTTCTCTGTACTATCAATAGGATCCATTCTAACAAGTCACACACTCATATTCCAGAAATACAGAAGGAAAAAAATTCCGCGATCGAACTGCCAAAAAGAGGCGTTAGAAATGGAAAACGTAGTCCTTAAAATTTTTTTGTATTGAAAGGGTAGAACTTCTTCGTTCTTTTGAATTCCCCTTTACGTGTCGATTTCTTTAATTCATTGAAATTCCATCCAATAAAACCGAAGAATTATAAATTTCCAAAATAATACATAAGAATATTGCAAATAAAGCCATTGCAACTCCCATCAAAGGAGTAGTTCCCCACCCCGGAGCTACTTTACCATATTCCGAATTCAACGGTTTCAATAAAACCCCCACGGTAGTTGGTTTTGGACGCGATCTAGAACTACCCTCAACGGTTTGTGTAGCCATAAATCCAATTTTTTTTTGAGATCTGTTGACTTTGTATACCATTCCATTGTAAATAAATTATTTTATCATAGATCCATTGGTGTCTTGAAATTATATATATAATAATGGAAACAGCAACCCTAGTCGCCATCTTTATATCTGGTTTACTTGTAAGTTTTACTGGGTATGCCTTATATACCGCTTTTGGGCAACCCTCTCAACAATTAAGAGATCCTTTCGAAGAACACGGGGACTAGTTGAGGTAATGAGCCTTCCAATATTATTTCAATATTGGAAGACTCATTACCTCAATTGAGATAATGAAAAATCATTTCTTAGTTGGAACTTTCGGAGGTTCCCGAAAAAAGATAGCGAAAAAAATGATCCCTAGAGTCGAGACTAATAAAAATGTATAAACCAATGCTTCCATAGATTTTTTTGTGGTTTACAATTATAGCTTCCATACCTGTTTACTCGAGATTATTTTCCCGATAAAGATAAAAAGTAAAATAAAGGGCGGTGATTCAAATAAAGATTTCTTTAGTATCTTATGTCAAATAAAAAAAAAATATATATAAGAAAAATTGTGGTATTAGACTCCTTGTCTTCTTGTAGTTGGATCGCCAAGTTTTTGGAATGCCCCAAATTCTACCTGAGCATCCAAATCGGGGTCAATACCAGCAAAAACATCTCTGAACAAGGTTCTAGCCCCATGCCAAATGTGTCCAAAGAAGAAGAGTAGGGCAAAGGAAGCATGTCCAAACGTAAACCAACCCCTTGGACTACTACGAAAAACACCATCAGATTTCAAAGTAGCGCGGTCTAATTCAAAAATTTCACCCAATTGAGCACGTCTAGCATATTTTTTTACAGTCGCGGGATCACTATAATTGACTCCGTTGAGTTCACCACCATAGAACTCAACAGTTACACCTACTTGTTCAACGCTATACTTAGATTCCGCTCTTCTAAAAGGAACGTCAGCTCTAACAATTCCGTCCCCATCTATCAAAACGACAGGAAATGTTTCAAAAAAGGTAGGCATACGGCGTACAAAAAGTTCACGGCCATCTTTATCCCTAAAAATGGGGTGTCCCAACCATCCAACAGCTATTCCATCGCCGTTGTCCATTGAGCCCGCTCTAAATAATCCTCCTTTTGCCGGATTATTGCCGATGTAATCATAAAAAGCTAATTTATCAGGAATTTTGGACCAAGCTTCTGATAAACTTTGATTTTCAGCTAGCCCAGCACTTACTCTTCGGTATATTTCTTGCTGAAAGTATCCCTGATCCCATTGATAACGAGTGGGGCCAAATAATTCGATCGGAGTGGTTGCGGAACCATACCACATAGTTCCGGCAACAACAAAAGCTGCAAAAAAGACAGCAGCGATACTACTAGAAAGAACCGTTTCAATATTGCCCATACGTAATCCTTTGTATAGACGTTGAGGCGGACGGACACTAAGATGGAATAGACCTGCTAATATGCCTAATGTCCCTGCGGCAATATGATGAGACGCTATTCCTCCTGGAACAAAAGGATCAAAACCTTCCACGCCCCACGCTGGACTTATTGGTTGTACTTTTCCAGTTAGTCCATAAGGGTCGGATACCCAGATTCCGGGACCATACAAGCCTGTTACATGAAATGCGCCAAAACCAAAACAAGCCACGCCGGCAAGAAATAAATGAATTCCAAAAATCTTAGGCAAATCCAAAGAAGGTTTTCCCGTACGTTCATCAGAAAATATTTCTAGATCCCAGTACACCCAATGCCAAATAGCTGCTAAAAAGCACAAACCAGAAAACACAATATGTGCGCCGGCCACACCTTCGTAACTCCAAATACCCGGATCCGTTATAGTCCCCCCTGTAATACTCCAACCGCCCCATGAATTGGTTATTCCTAAACGAGTCATGAAAGGTATAACGAACATACCCTGTCTCCACATTGGATCAAGAACGGGGTCAGAGGGATCAAAAACGGCTAATTCATATAGAGCCATCGAACCGGCCCAACCGGCAACCAGAGCTGTATGCATTATATGGACAGAAATCAACCGGCCGGGATCATTCAATACAACAGTATGAACACGATACCAAGGCAAACCCATGGAAATACCCCTTAAGAAAAATGACACTATGTAACTTTATTGCATTAGAAAAGACTAAAATTAGGCAAAGGACCCCCTATTGTTCAATAGATTATCGCGGAACAAGGGTTAATCTTTGTTCTATTCTGTTGTTAATAAGGAAACTTTTTTGTTTGTAGGAGTAAAGAGAAACAAATCTATTCTATATCCGATAAGTAGCAATACGCAATGGGAAGTTGATATCATCTTGTATCAGTAAATACTTTGCTACTTGGTGATTATTGAAAGGTTATTCATAAGAAATTGACTTTATTTATTCGATCTTCATTTTAAACTAAACTTTTCTAATCTATGCCTAAAATATTAGGATTGATATTATGAAGACACAAACTCTATTATTACGTTTCCACATCAAAGTGAACCATAGTACTTAATTTTTTGTTTGATTTAATGCCTATTGGTGTTCCAAAAGTTCCCTTTCGAAGTCCTGGAGAGGAAGATGCATCTTGGGTTGACGTATAGTGCGACTTGTCAGATATATTGGGTCGTATGGGATTTCCCCGTTCTCTCTCCCGATTGAGATATCCTCCCTTTCGCCCAAGAAAGATTGATTGAATCATAAAAAATTTGGAGCGTGAAAGGCAATTAGATCCTTGTTTGAGTTTTAGGGGGATTCAGATTAACATTTATAATAATTTATGGTTGGCTCGGTTGGACCAATAAAATGAAGTATCCAGGCTCCGTTTATCAAAAACCCAATTCCAATTGGGAATATATTGAAGATTATTACTTCTATTATTAGTATACATTTTTTGACTTTAACTTTTAACTAACTGTTTTGCTTTTAAATTCAAATATCAAATAAACAATAGAAAAGAGAAATAAAAAAACACATGTGGTATTGGAAAAATTTGTCCTATATGTGCAAATCCGAAATCGGGCAGATCTTTACCCGGGGTAGAGCATAAACCTAAAAGAATTCAAAGGGCCCATTAAAGAACAAGAAAATGACATCGTGATTTTGATTGGATCTCGATGAACTGATACATCAATGAAAAGTAAGTTCAATAAGTTTAGTAAATTATCTTTTTTTTTAGTCTAATTTTTTTTTTTTTTTTTTTAGAATATAATTGTATAATATAATTGGGGGTAAAGGCGCAAAAAGTCATATTTATTGAAAACTAGACTAGAAAAAACTCATTATAATCATTTTATTATAAGATTCAAATTTTGAAAAACTCTCTAAAAAAAAAAATGAAAAACGAATTGAATCGACACGTTGATTTTTTTCACAATTTTTTTGAACCGTATGCATAAAAAGATGCATGTACGGTTTCGGCGGGATGCCCTTACTTATCCCAATCAACCGACTTTATCGAGAAAGATTACTTTTTTTAGGCCAAGAGATCGATAGCGAGATCTCTAATCAACTTATTGGTCTTATGGTCTATCTTAGTATCGAGGATGATACAAAAGATTTGTATTTGTTTATAAATTCTCCTGGCGGCTGGGTAATACCTGGAGTAGCCATTTATGATACTATGCAATTTGTGCGACCAGATGTACATACAATATGTATGGGGTTAGCTGCCTCAATGGGATCTTTTATCCTAGTCGGCGGAGAAATTACCAAACGTTTAGCATTCCCTCACGCTTGGCGCCAATGAGTTTTTTATTTTAGAGAAAAAAAGAATACAATACTATGCCTTCACCATAAAAAAAATGAAGTAATAATAGCATGGCACTTTGAATTCGATATGATAAAATTTTGTCTCGATTTTCAAAACATTAGATTATGTATCGAAAGGGTAGTATGAGATGAAGAATAGTCCCGCTTTTTTTGAGGGGGGGTTCTTTTCAGCGTCACAAACTTTTTGCATACCAAAAGACTCTAAAAACAATATTTCTGTTTGAAAGAGTACAAAAAAGTCTTTTTTCCTTATTTTTCGGATCAAAAAGAAACTTTGGGATTGCTGAATTATAGACAAAATAAATAGAAAGCAACGGAGCCATCATAGTATTTTTAAATACCTCTGAAAAGAAGGGTGGTAATTGGATCATTTACTGATCGGGATCTGATCGATCCTATTTTTTTCTTTCTTTCACGGAAAAACGTAAATTCCATTGTAAAGCCGTATGCAATGCGAAAAAAATGCACGTACGGTTATTCAATTCACCATCTAGGCGCGAGAGATAATACTTTTGATTAGTAAGGTATCATCAGGGTAATGATTCATCAACCTGCTAGCTCTTTTTACGAGGCCCAAACGGGAGAATTTATCTTGGAAGCGGAAGAACTATTGAAATTGCGCGAAACCCTCACAAGGGTTTATGTACAAAGAACGGGCAAACCCCTATGGGTTGTATCTGAAGATATGGAAAGGGATGTTTTTATGTCAGCAACAGAAGCCCAAGCTCATGGAATTGTTGATCTTGTAGCGGTCGAATAAAACAAATAAAAATAGTTAAACATTTTTGTTTTAATTTTATCTTGTTACTGGGTTTATCTTAAGATTCTATTAACTAAAAATAGAAATGCATTCGGTTAGGATTGATCTAAACCAGCCCATTTTGGATAGAATTCAGCATGCCAACTATTAAACAACTTATTAGAAACACAAGACAGCCAATCCGAAATGTCACGAAATCCCCCGCTCTTCGGGGATGTCCTCAGCGCCGAGGAACATGTACTAGGGTGTATGTGTGACTCGTTCAGATTATGAGCTGGAACAAAAGCAAACGAAAATAAAAAAAGACATTTTTCCAGTATCAATGATAATGATTCGGACTGGTGAATAGGATAAAACGGAAAAACTCAATCAACTCTCGAAAAAAAATCGATTCATCTATTGTGTCTGAAATTTATGGTTTCTCTTAGTGTAAAAAAAAAAATTCCCATTAGTAGCGTTAACGCTATCCATTTAGCGGGAATCCTTTTTTAAGAGAAAAAATAATGCTCCCTTATATTTGCACGAACGGACTAGCAGGGTCAGCTATCCAGCTAACCTTCAAAATTAAATACCGTTACTGTATAGGTGGATCTAATTGTGAAAGACCTAGTACTGGATAATTCATGGGTAGAGCAAAAAAAAATTGAACTGTACAAGTTTATCAATATACAGAAATTAAGTAAGGGGGCTCCGGTGTATAGAGAGGACCTAGCCGTTTAATAAGTAACCATAGAAACGAAGGAACCCACTATTTTTTCCATATTTACTATGTTAAATTGAATTGAAAATTGACATTTATTGAAAATTGATATTTTTTGAGTTTTCTTTACTTTCCTTTGATACATTCATTTCTTAGTTTTTTGTCTTGTTTCAAGACGAAATGTCGCAAAAAAAAGAAATAACAAATAGTGGTCGGGAAGGTTAGAGCAGCAAAAGCCATTAGGATTTTGATTTTATACATTGGAAAAATCCGTTTTGTTATTAATAGACCAGGAGGGGAGAAAAGAATAACTCAACGAAAGAAAATAAATTAGTTATTCATTAAAGTTTCATTTATTAAATGACTAGAGTTAAACGAGGATATATAGCTCGCAGACGTAGAACAAAAATTCGTTTATTTACATCAACCTTTAGAGGGGCTCATTCAAGACTTACTCGAACCATTGCTCAACAGAAAATAAGAGCTTTAGTTTCGGCTCATCGAGATAGAGGTAAGCAAAAGAGAGATTTTCGTCGTTTATGGATCACTCGGATAAACGCAGTAATTCGCGACAACGAATTATACTATAATTATAGTAAATTTATAAATGATTTGTACAAGAGACGGGTACTTCTTAATCGTAAAGTACTGGCACAAATAGCGATATTAAATCGGAATTGTCTTTATATGATTTCAAATGAGATCATAAATAAAGAAGATTGAAAAGAATGACCCAAAATGATTAAAATGCGATTCCCCGGAGTTTATTCTCCGGGAGTATAGAGTATAAATGAGTCTGATAAAATACGAAAAATAAAAAAAAAAAAGCAATCAATCCAGTCAAAAGAAAATTTTTTTCCCTGTATTTTTTATTTTTATTATCTTACATGACGATACGACAATCAAATCGAGAATCTCAGGTTTTTTTAGACCAAAGCTACAAGCCATGCTACATGAGTTCAGATTCCTTTTTTGATTCAATTTCCTTATTATTATCAATTAAATAAAGAAAAAGCATATTATTATTTTTATTTATTTTTGGTTCTAAAACTATAAGTTCTATTAGTCGACTCGGTTCTTTCAAATTGTTTCTCATTATTAAGAAAAGGTAACAACGATAAAATACGAGCTTGTTTTATAGCAATAGTAATTAATCGTTGTTGTTTCAAGGTTAATCTATTTACTCGCCTAGATAATATTTTTCCTTGTTCACTAATAAATCGACTAATTAAACTCATGTTTCTATAATCAATTCGATCCCCCGGTTGGATCGGGGGCAAACGCCTACGAACAGATCGCTTGGATTTAATAAAGGGTCGCTTGGATTTATCCATAGTTTGTTTCATTTCTGTCTTATACCGAAAATCCTACTTATTAATTATATTAATTATAATTTTTTTAGGTCCAGGCAAAATAGGATTTGGTTTGTTTATTTCTCTTTTATTTATTTATATTTATATATAATAATATTTAAATATAAAAATATATAAAATAGTCAATATTTTAAAAATTATAAGGAAATCGTTTTGTTTTGGCCCCCTTCATTGAATTGAAAGGATGATAGCCAGACGTTCAGTTTGCTCGATTTTATTTCTTTATCTCTCCATGAATTGTATGTTTGTAACAATAGGAACAGAATTTTCGCAATTCTAACCGACTAGGTGTATTGTGCCGATTCTTTTGAGTAATATATCTGGAAACACCCCTTGATTCCTTATTAACACTCTTTCGAACACAACTATTACATTCCAAAATAACTTTAACTCGGACATCTTTTCCCTTAGCCATGAACCTCCTTTTGATTTGTGGGATTTTGGATTAAAACAATTTTTCTATTTTTATTTTCGACCCGAAGTGAAGAATAAAGGAAAAGAAAAAATAGATGCTGCGAACTCGAAATACAATTAAAAAGAATTCGTTGCAATCAATAGAGTAATAATAATAGTATATAAATTAGCAAAAAGTTTCTAACTATATTGCTACTCGCAGTATTTTATTTAATTTAAGTATCTTGTATAATACTTTTATGCTAAACCCATCCTTTTTTTATTGCCCTAATTTTTTGTAAATAGGGCAATAAAAAAGTCGATTTAACTTCTTAACTTCATAAAAACTTGAGGTCAGACTCGAATGAAAAAGGGAGATTAGTCACAGAAAATGAATTCTTTCTCTAATCCTCATTACTCCCCTCCCATTTTAATAACTAGAATGAAAAAAAAGGGAATGTCAACGCATCTGGGAAAAAACGATTTATTTCTATTAATAGACCGGCTAAAGACCCAAACCATAGAGTACTTAGTACCGGTGCTACGGAAAGATATGTTTTTAGATCTCGCATTGAAAACCCTCCTTCGTAAGTTAGTTAATGTATAAAATAAAGGTAATACATATCTAATCTATGAGCAGATGTATATAGAGATAGTCAAGGATCACTTGGGTTTGTAAATGAAATGCATAAAAAAAATGATGAACAAAGATCTAGTAAATAAGAGATTTTAAATTTTAAAAGTAAAATAATAGCATACCCTTCCTACGGAACTCAGTAGTCACAAAAAGTTTTTGAGTTTTTTTTTTTACGCCAGGGTTTGTTTTCATATCTTTATATATAAAATAAAAAAAGAAAAAAAAATACATATAAAAAGACTTGATATGATATGAGACCAAAAAGAAGAAGTGGCACGGCAAGATAAACCATCTCATTTTTTGTTAAATATGGATGTGGAAAACAAGACAAGGATTCTTTACAATTAGACTGTTGTAACCAATTGAATTGAAAGGGATGTAGCGCAGCTTGGTAGCGCGTTTGTTTTGGGTACAAAATGTCACGGGTTCAAATCCTGTCATCCCTACCTAATTACTTTTACTCTGAGAAGTAAGAAGGAATTAACAAAAATTGGACATACGGAATCTCTCATTTTTTATGATACTCGATACGATCGATATTGTATGGATACAGGATGGCGATTGAGTTTTTGGTTAAAAAAAACAACAGTCTTATTTATCTATTGTGATAAGAAAGCGCTCTTAGTTCAGTTCGGTAGAACGTGGGTCTCCAAAACCCGATGTCGTAGGTTCAAATCCTACAGAGCGTGATTCCTGGTCGGTCGAAGTGAATTCGAGAATTAGGCTGAAATAAATAAAAAGGAATCTAATCTAAAATTGACCTCCCCCCTTTCTCTAATCCACAGGAGATCAAAAAAATTTTTGAATTAATCAAAAGTCCAACTGATCACCACGTCTGTATTGTAAATAGGCAGTTACAAATAATCCAGCTAAAGTAATAGGAATTAGACCTAAAACGATTCCAAATAGAAAAACTTCAATCATTGTAATTCGTTTTAAACAAAAAAAAGAAAGGTAATATCTATCCCTAAAATTGAAATTACCCAGGAATCTCAATAACCAAAAAATGTCAATTGCCACCTAATAAAAGAATCCGGCAGAACATTTTTTTGAGTTGTTCATTCAATGAATTTCAAATAAGTCGTATCTTGTTCAGACCTATAAATAGAACGGAAGTTGTAGTTAAAGCCGCTAGTAAAAAACCGAAATAACTAGTTAGAGTAGGCATGAAGGAGCTAAATGGAATATATTCTTTTTATGCATAGGTTTATAAAGCACTTACCTAAGTTTATATTGTGAAAGCTTTGAGGAAAAAAAACTAAAATTGATAGTTAAAAGCTTTATTTAAAAATTTAAAAAAGAATCAGTTCAAAAGAATCAGTTCAATTGACAGTTTTTGATTCATCAACTAAAAAAAAAAAAAAAAAGAAATGACTTATTATCTGTGACATCTACACACCTCGTGATTTTGAATCAACAGATTTTTTGAAAAATTCTTGACTAAACTAATCTAATCTAATATTAAATAAAACAATAGAAAAGGAAAAAAATCAGAACTATGTCATCGATTTTCATTTCCAAATCAAACTTTTATGAAACATATAGAGAATCAAATAGAAAAAAAAATGTGAGTTTATTATTTTTTTTGGTCGAATCTTTTTTTTTTTTTTTTAGAATTAAAAATTATGTTATAACATTTAAATAAAAATGAAAATAGAACTCATTAGAATCAGCAATCGAGTTCATCTATATAAAAAATACCAAAA